TTGTAGGGTGAATAGCCAACAAGCCTTTCCATTGAATGAATAATGGATCCTGATCCTAAAAATAATAATGCTTTTGAATAGGCATGAGTTATCAAATGGAATAAAGCATTTCGATAAGATCCCATACCGAGAGCTAACATCATATAACCCAATTGGGACATTGTGGAATATGCTAAACCTCTCTTAATGTCTTTTTGAGCAAGAGCTAAAGTAGCTCCTAATAAGACTGTTATTATTGCTATCAACGAGATTAAATTCATTATGGGGGGTATAACTATGAAAAGAGGAAGAAGCCGAGCTACAAGAAAAATTCCCGCTGCTACCATAGTGGCAGCGTGTATAAGAGCAGAAATGGGAGTGGGCCCCTCCATAGCATCAGGCAACCAGACATGAAGGGGAAACTGTGCAGATTTAGCAACGGAACCGGCAAATAATAGAACAGCACACAAAGTAAGAAATAAAGGATTTACTTCATTAGTATAAATCAAGTTATTCACTATTTCGAATAAATCCTCAAATCCAAAACTACCCGTTATCCAATAAAACCCTAAAATTCCTAATAATAAACCAAAATCTCCTACCCGATTAGTTACAAAAGATTTTTGACAAGCATTTGCCGCAAGAGGTCGTGCGGACCAAAAACCAATTAAGAGATAAGAAGACATCCCAACCAATTCCCAAAAAATATAAATTTGTATCAAATTAGAACTAGTAACTAATCCTAACATTGAAGTACTAAAAAAATTAATATAAGTGAAAAATTTCAAATAAGATTGATCATGAGCCATATAATTATCACTATAAAAAAGAACTGTAATTCCAACGGTAGTGATTAATATTGACATAATAGAAGTAAGTGGGTCTAGCAAATAACCCAATTCTAAAGAAAAATCGTTAGTAATGAGCCAAGACCATACATATTGATAAATAGAATTGCTATTTATTTGCTGATTAGACAAGTTGGTTGAAAAAACCAAGATTATACTTAACAATAAAACACTCTGAAAAGACCACATACGACGAAGTCTGATTGTTGTTGTTGGAAAAAGAAGAAGACCTAACCCTAGGAATATAGGAACTGGAAGTGGAATGAAAGGTATAATCCACCCATATTGATATGTCTGTTGCATAAAAAGTTTTTTTTAATTCTTAGTTTCCTAATTGATTTTTATTGTTTCCGATTCACCAGATCTTACCTCTTTGAGAGGAATAACTAAAAGGGAAGATATGCACTAAGTAAAACTACCGAAATATATCATTTTTCTTATTATTTATTTCTTTTTCTAATTTTCTTCTAAATACTTCAAATATTCAACTCAAGAAATTACAATCGGTCAAATCTTAGGAAACTAAGAAATAAGCATACGAATTAATAAAAAAAATTTTAAGTCGATTCTAGGAAATATAAAAAGTTAAAAAAATTAAACCTTATACATTTATTATATTTCTTTTTTTTTTTTGAAGATAATATAAATTAGCAAATAAATCGAATGAATATATGAATATAATAGGAAGGAAGGACTTCTTTTGAACAATACATGTCTTTCACATTCAACTAGAACAATAAGGAATTTTTTTTAAATGGCAGTTCCAAAAAAGCGTATTTCTACATCAAAAAAAAATATTCGTAAAAATTTTTGGAAAAGAAAGGGATATTGGGCCGCTTTAAAAGCTTTTTCATTAGGTAAATCTCTTTTGACTGGAAATTCAAAAAGTTTTTTTGTGCAGCAAACAAAAAATAAATAAGTAATAAAATTGCAATTGTCTGAATGCATTCAAAAATTGACTCATTTATTCTTTAATTGACTCAACTCACTAGATAGAGATAGTGGAAATTTTAATTATATTTTATAGGATAATTTTAGAGGAAATATAAAATGAAACTCAGCTTACTCTTTTATCTTTTATTTTCTAGTCGTTACTTTTAGACTTTTAGATTATTTACTAAATTCAGTAAAAAAAGAACTAACACCCTTTTACTTTTACTGAATTTAGTAAATACAAATAATTTTTTATCAAAAAAAGTATTTGTTGCTAACAAACGAATGAACACAATAAAATATTTTTTTTGCGTGAATTTTTTTATTTCCCCGGAGGGGAAGCTTAGTTTCTCCATCAACACACTTTTTGTTACATTTACTAGAAAAAATACGATAATTTTTCGTTTTATCTCTCTTTTTTTATCTATAGACTATAGGGGTCTTAAGATATTTAGTTTTGTTTCATTTCTTTCCTGAAATAAAAAAAAAAGAAAAAAGGTTCATTAAAATTGAAAAAGTAAAACAAAACCATTTTTAGTTATATCCCTTGATTGACTCTTACTTGAGATTTTAGGTTCGAATTATCTAGTTACAATACAATTCTAGAGTAGCCGAAAACCCACGAAAACCCCTAAGTCCCTAAACTAACGAACGTTAAAATCCCTAAAAGAAACTAAAAAAATTACTCTTAATGGACTGCTAAATTCTCGACGATTGTTTATTCATTAGTTATTATAAGTTGAACACAAGCCGCTATGGTGAAATTGGTAGACACGCTGCTCTTAGGAAGCAGTGCTAGAGCATCTCGGTTCGAGTCCGAGTAGCGGCATGTCACCCTTTCACTTTTAAAAAGAATAAATAGATTCTATAATTAATTCAACTCTTGAGTTGCATTTAAGCAACGCATTTTTTAAGATTTTGTATGATATTTTCAACCTTAGAACATATATTAACACATATTTCCTTTTCAATTCTTTCAATCGTAATTCTAATTCGTTTGACAACCCTTTTTTTTGTAGATGAAGTGGTACAATTATCTCATTTGTCCGAAAAGGGCTTGCTAATTAGTTTTTTCTGTATAACAGGATTATTAGTTACGCGTTGGATTTATTCGGGTCATTTTCCACTAAGTGATTTATATGAATCACTAATCTTCCTATCATGGAGTTTTTCCCTTATTCATATAATTCTCTATTTCAAAAAAAAGAACAATTTTTTAAGCATAATAACGAGTTCTAGTGCTGTTTTTACTCAAGGCTTTTCGATGTCAGGACTTTTAACTGAAATACACCAATCTTCAATATTAGTACCTGCTCTTCAATCCGAATGGTTAACAATGCACGTAACGATGATGATATTGGGTTATGCGTCCCTTTTATGTGGATCATTATTATCAGCAGCACTTCTAGTGATTACATTTCGAAAAAGCATAACAATTTTCTGTCTTTTTTGTCAAAGTCATTTTTTATTACACGATTCATTTACCTTTGGTAAAATTGAATACATCGGCGAAGGAAATAATCTTTTAAAAATACAAAAAAATTCTTTTTTTTTCGCCAAGAATTATTACAGATCACAATTGATTCAAGAATTGGATTATTGGAGTTATCGGGTTATTAGTTTAGGGTTTCTATTTTTAACCATAGGTATTCTTTCGGGAGCAGTATGGGCTAATGAAGCATGGGGGTCGTATTGGAATTGGGACCCAAAAGAAACGTGGGCATTTATTACTTGGATCATATTCGCGATTTATTTACATACTCGAACAAATCGAAACTTGCAAGGAGAAAATTCGGCAATTGTAGCGTCTATAGGCTTTCTTATAATTTGGATATGCTATTTTGGGGTCAATCTATTTGGAGTAGGGTTGCATAGTTATGGTTCCTTTACTTTAACATATAATTAAATTCACGAACATATCTTACGACTACAACAGAGTATGTTGCATATAAAATTTTTTTCTGAACCAACACGAACCATATGAATCGATACACTATTGTATTGATTCATGCGGTTCGTATCCATGTGGTTTTCAATTTTCTTTACTTAAAAATACTTCTAAATCATTTTTAACATAGTATTTTTAAGTTTAGTTATGAAAACCATTTAGAAAAAAATTAGATAGAATAATTTCTACCCTGTCAACCGACAGTGAAAAAATGAAATCCGGGTACATACCAATACTTAGGACAGGTAAAAAGAGAGAAATTGAAAGAAACAACTCTCGTGGTCCTGAATCAAAAAAATAAGAGTTTTGAGCATTAAAAAACTTGTATCCGTAGAACATCTGTCGTGACAGAGATAATGAATAAATAGGAGTTAATATGATTCCAATTGCCATTAGAAAAGTAATTAGCATTTTTGGCAGCCAAAAATATTTTTGGCTGGTAATTATTCCAAAAAAAACTACCAATTCGGCAACAAAGCCACTCATACCCGGTAATGCAAGCGAAGCCATCGAAAAGCTACTGAACATCGTGAATACTCTTGGCATTGGGATAGCCATTGCGCCCATTTCGTCAAGATAAACAAGACGTATTCTATCATAAGTCGTCCCTGATAAGAAAAAGAGTGCAGCACCAATAAATCCATGAGATATTATTTGTAAAAGAGCTCCATTAAGCCCTGTATCACTTATTGAACCAATTCCTATAATTATAAAGCCCATATGAGATATAGACGAATACGCTACTCTTTTTTTTAAATTCCGTTGGCCAAGAGATGTTGAAGCCGCATAGATTATTTGGATTGTGCCCACTATTACTAACCAAGGGGAAAGTAGATAATGGGCGTGAGAAAATAATTCCATATTGATACGAATCAACCCATATGCTCCCATTTTTAATAAGATTCCAGCTAGGAGCATACAAGTACTATAATGTGCTTCTCCGTGGGTATCTGGTAACCATGTATGTAAAGGTATAATCGGTGATTTGACAGCAAAAGCAATAAAAAAACCAATATAGAATAGTATTTCTAAGACCCCAGGATACGACTGATTGGTCAATGTTTCAAAATTTAATGTTGGCTCATTAGAACCATATAAACCGATACACAGAACTCCCATTAATAGAAAAACGGAGCCTCCAGACGTGTATAAAATAAATTTTGTAGCCGAATACAGACGTTTCTTTCCTCCCCACATGGATAGAAGTAGATAAACCGGAATTAATTCTAACTCCCACATGATGAAAAAAAGTAAAAGGTCTCGAGAAGAAAATGATCCTATTTGCCCGCTGTACATTGCTAACATCAGGAAATGAAATAATCGAGAGTCCCTAGTAACCGGCCAAGCCGATAAAGTAGCTAAAGTGGTGATGAATCCTGTTAGTAAAATGGGTCCTATAGAAAGTCCATCTATTCCTAATCTCCAATGGAAATCAAAAAAACGGACCCATTTATAATCCTCCACTAATTGTACTAATGGATCATCTGGTTGGAAATGATAACAAAATATATAGGCTATTAAAAGGAATTCTAAGATGCATATACAAATAGTATACCAACGAATGATCCTATTTCCCTTATGTGGAAAAAAGAAAATTAAGGAACCCGCAGATATTGGAAAAACTACAATTAGCGTTAACCAAGGAAAAAAATTCGTGGTAAAGACAAGATATACTTGGACCAGAAAACCCGTGCTCATAAGAATATTATGAGCACAAATTTTGTCGGTAAAAAAAAAAGAAAATAAAATGGGTTATGGGTTCAAGTCTAGTTTTCTAGAGCGTATTAATAAGTTAGCCCCATACTGCGAGTTGTTTCATGCCATAAATAAACTCGAACACTCAAGAAATCCGTTGGACAGGCGGATTCACATCTTTTACAACCAACGCAGTCTTCTGTTCTTGGAGCAGAAGCGATTTGTTTTGCTTTACATCCGTCCCAAGGTATCATTTCTAATACATCAGTTGGGCAAGCTCGGACACATTGAGTACATCCTATACATGTATCATAAATCTTTACTGAATGTGACATTGGATCTATACATTTTTGAACGTTATAAGATTTCGATCTGGTAATCTTAGAAACAAACCATATATTTAGATACCAGACGAATCAACAAGTTATCAGAATTTTTCTAATCAATCTATTTCTGGATTGCTTTAGTAGACAAGGCCAAAATACTTTGATTTAGTCTATTTTTTTAACCAAGATCATACCTTAATGTAGCAACTCTACGAATTTTAATTTCTTTATTTATTTTTTATTTATTAATATTGAATATTTAGAATATTCAAATTTATATAATAAATACTATTTACTCAATAAATTGGATTCATTAATACGAGTTGATTTTCGATTACGAAAAATTGCTGAAACAATAGCCGGTCCAATAGCTGCTTCAGCGGCTGCAATAGCTATAACAAAAATTGATAAGATTTCTCCCTTTAATTGACGATTATCAAAAAAATCAGAAAATGTTACAAAATTCATATTAACTGCATTCAGTATAAGTTCAAGACACATAAGGGCCCTAACCATATTTCGACTTGTGATCAACCCATAGATGCCTATACAAAATAAATAGGCACTCAAAACAAGTACATGTTCTAGCATTGTTAAATAATTCCTTCTAAATCTCATGATTTTTAACCGAAATAAGAATTCAACCGATTCGATTGAATGACATATAACAAATATGAAATTTTTTCATTGATGATTTTATTATTGTTATTGTCGAGCTACAGCAATTGCGCCTATTAAAGCAACTAAAAGAATTATTGAAATAAGTTCAAATGGAAGAAAAAAATCTCTTGATAAATGAATTCCAATTTGTTGACTATTAATTATCAAATCTTGCTCCACAATCTGGTTTGATCTTGTAGGCCAAAAAATTCCGTACCATGACGTATCTGGAATAGTAGTAATTAGCGAAATAAAAAGACTTGTAGAAACCATCAAAGTAATTCCATCCCCAACTGTCCAAGGATTAAAATAGTTGGAATATTCTGAACCATTCATGAACATCACAGCAAAAATGATTAAAATATTTATAGCCCCTACGTAAATCAGTAGCTGCGCAGCAGCTACAAAGTAAGAACTCAGTAGAATATAGACTAAGGATATACAAACCAGAACCAACCCCAACGAAAAAGCAGAAAAAATTGGATTGGGAAGTAATACGACCCCTAAACCCCCTAAGATCAGACTTGATCCCAGAAAGACTAAAATAAAATCTGGTATTGGTTCAGGTAAATCCATTTAATTTAAAAAGATAGAAATAAAAGTATTTCATGACTTTATTGACCTGACCAGGAAAAAGAAAAAAGAAGAGACTCCACTTCTTGTATGTTTAGGATACTTCTTAACTTAATTAAACTTAATGAAAACTAAATGAAAGTTGAATGGGTGTGACTTGATGTAGATAGCGTTCTTGGAGCATTGTAATTAGATAATTAGACCCCCAGAATTTAAAATGTATATTTTAAAATCATTTTAAATGAAGATTTTAGCCAATATCTTGATTGGTCAAACAAAACCTTATTATTTTCTTAGTTTTTCAGAGGGTTTATACATTTTTTATTTGAGGCGAATTCAAAATTGTTTGAATTGTGTAATCATCAATTACTGATATCGGTAACCGACCTAAAGCAATTTGATTATGATTCAATTCATGACGATCATAAGTCGAAAGCTCATATTCTTCAGTCATTGATAAACAATTTGTTGGACAATACTCAACACAATTTCCACAAAATATGCAGATTCCGAAATCAATACTGTAATTAAACAGCCGTTTCTTTCGAATATTACTTTCGAATTTCCAATCTACAACAGGCAGATCAATAGGACATACACGAACACATACTTCACAAGCAATGCATTTATCAAATTCAAAATGGATGCGGCCCCGGAAACGTTCCGATGTGATCAGTTTTTCATAAGGGTATTGAATAGTTATCGGTAAACGATTCACATGAGACAGAGTAATTGTGAAACCTTGACCTACGTACCGAGCCGCTCGTATTGTTTGTTGACCATAATTCATCAACTCAGTTAACATAGGGAACATATTGTGAATATGTATAAATTAAAAATACTTGTTTCTTTCTCTTGTTTGAGAGAAGTCGTGAATAGAAACTACTCTAATACCTTAGAGCGAAAGAAGGTGAAACGAGGTTGTTAATAATAAATTACCTAGAGAAATAGGTAAAAGAAATTTCCAACCAAGATTTAATAGTTGGTCCATTCTGAGCCTTGGTAAAGTCCATCTTGTGGCAATAGAAATGAACAAGAACAAGTAAGTTTTACCTAATGTAATAAAGATACTGATTATTGTTCCAAAGACTTTCCCCGGTTTATTTATGAAAAAAATGTCAGGAACAAATAGATAGGGAATCCAAAGATTCCAACCCCCAAAGTAAATAATTGTTACAAATAATGAAGAAACTAGTAGATTCAGATAAGAAGCAAGGTAAAATAAACCAAATTTGATGCCGGAATATTCGGTTTGATAACCGGCTACTAACTCTTCTTCTGCTTCTGGTAAATCAAAAGGTAATCTCTCACACTCGGCTAGAGCAGAAATCAAAAAAATGATAAATCCTATAGGTTGACGCCACAGATTCCACCCCCAAAAACCATATTTTGACTGTGCTTCAACTATATCAACTGTACTTGAACTGTTAGATAATTATAGTCGATCAGAATTACACTGTTTTCATCGCTATTCCAAAACCGTACATGAGATTTTCATCTCATACGGCTCCTCAAAGATCACAGCTAAATATAAGGACATTTCATTATTATTGATTTTTATATTTTGTAGGATAGAGTTAAAACTTCTCACAAGGTCCCGAATTAAATCAACGGAATTCTGTTTGCTATATTTTTTATATTTTTTAATATTAATTAATAAATGCTTTGGAATTGATCTTATCTTTTTCTCGTATATTGTATAAAGGGATTTTACAAAAAGTAAAAGATTACTTCGTTCGTACTAGTTATTTTTTTTAATCGACGGATAGGAACATACTCTGAATCGGAATCATGGGTAGTACTTCTTGATCATTTCTACCAACTAAAAGTCCCAATTCAAATTCCTTTTATGTATACAAATGTTCTCGCGGATAACTTAGAAAATCCTTATTACTAATCCTTTGTGTATCTTAGTCTTCCTAACCATCCACTCAATTTTGTTCAACCTGAATTTATTTTTTTTAATATACCTAGGCTAATAGATAAAAAAATCGATCTTTTAAACCCGCTTCAAGAAGTGATGAATAAACAACCAATCTTGGGGTAAGGTCTTGGGCTAAACAGTCTCTACTACTTATGTTTCCTTTTACTTAATCCTTGTACATAGGAAATGAGAATCAATCCTTTATTTACTGCAAAACTCAAAACCGTTTTATTTCACCCATATAACTATTAACTTTTATTCATCAACCCGAAAGATCAAAGAAAAATAAAAATATAAAATCAACCTATTTAACTTGACTTTCTTATTAGAATTCAAAAGAAAGGGTAGGTGAAATAAAGGATTTCACCGAATCACACGTAGAGATATTGATAGTACACACAAAGTTAATGGTATTTCATAACTAATTGATTGAGCAGCAGCTCGTAGACCACCCAAAAAGGAATATTTATTATTTGATCCATATCCCGACATAAGAAGTCCAATGGGAGCAATGCTTGAAATAGCGATCCATAGAAAAACACCAATACTAAGATCGGCTAGAATAAGGTGGTAGCCAAAAGGAATTACTGAATAACTTAGTAAAACTGCTACAACTGCGATGGATGGTCCGATACTGAATAAGTGAGTATACCCTCTAGATGGAAGAAGGTTCTCTTTGAAAAGTAGTTTTATACCATCTGCTAGAGCTTGAAGAATTCCTAAGGGGCCCGCGTATTCGGGCCCAATACGTTGTTGTATACCTGCGGATATTTCTCTTTCTAACCAAACAATTACGAGTACACCTATTATGATTCCTAATACAAGAGTAAAAATAGGGACAAGCGGCCATATGATTCTATATACCCCTTTAAAATTGAGTAAGAAGTCGAATCTATAAAAAGAGTTGATAGCTTGTATTTCTGTTGTATCCATTATCATTTTAACGATCAATTTCTCCCATAATGATATCTATGCTCCCTAGTATCGTCATAATATCAGCCAATTTCATTCTTTTAACTAACTGAGGAAGGATTTGCAAATTGATAAAACCCGGCGGGCGTATTTTCCATCTCCAAGGAAAAACACTCCGATCTCCTATTAGAAAAATTCCCAATTCGCCTTTTGGGGCTTCGACTCTCACATAAAGTTCTTGTTTCGACAATTCAAAGGTTGGAGAAGGCTTTTTACTAATAAATCGATATTCAAAATCATTCCAGTCGCTATCTTTTACTCTATCAAAACGTCGGATTTCTAAATTCTCATAGGGTCCCCCTGGAAGTCCTTCCAGAACCTGTTGTATAATTTTTACGGATTCTGTCATTTCACCGATTCGTACTAAATAACGGGCTAATGAATCCCCCTCTTTTTGCCATTGAACCTCCCAATCCAATTCGTCGTAACATTCATAACGATCAACTTTACGAAGATCCCATTGGATTCCGGAAGCTCGTAACATTGGTCCCGATAAACCCCAATTTAGTGCTTCTTTTCCACCAATAATACCTACACCCTCAACCCGTTCTAAAAAAACGGGATTACGCGTAATAAGTCTTTTATACTCATTAACCCCTGTTAAAAAAAACTCACAAAAATCTAAACATTTATCTATCCAGCCATAAGGTAAATCAGCAGCTACTCCTCCGATACGAAAATAATTATGCATCATTCGCATACCTGTAGCAGCTTCGAATAGATCATAAATCAATTCTCTTTCTCGAAAAATATAGAAGAAAGGGGTTTGTGCGCCAATATCTGCCATAAAGGGCCCGAGCCATAACAAATGTGAAGCTAGACGACTCAACTCCAACATAATGACTCGGATATAACTAGCTCTTTTGGGTACTTGAATATTTCCTAACTGTTCGGGGCCATTTACCGTTATTGCTTCTGTGAACATAGTCGCTAAATAATCCCAGCGGGTTACATAAGGTAAATATTGTAAAATTGTTCGATTTTCCGCAATTTTCTCCATCCCTCTATGCAAATAACCCAATATTGGTTCACAGTCAACAACATTTTCGCCATCTAGAGTAACGATGAGCCGAAGAACACCATGCATTGATGGGTGGTGAGGACCCATATTTACTATCATAAGATCTTTTCTTATATCTGGCCCAGTCATAAGTTTTTTATTGATTCATTCTTCCATGAATTGCTGAAAGTCAAAAGAAATTAATAAAAATTTAAAATAAAAAATTCGAATTAAAGAATAAAAAAATAAGCACTTAAAACAACATGAATTTTTCAATTAACGAATTTTTGTCTCTCGAATATTTAATTGACCAATTAATTCTTTATAATGTACTCTATTTTTTTTTGACAAATAAGCCAACAGCCGTTGACGTTTTCCTAGAATTTTTCGCAATCCTCTCTGAGATAAATAATCTTTTTTGTGCAATTTTAAATGTGAAGTAAGCCTCCATATCTTATTGGTAAAACTTAATATTTGAAATTCAACAGACCCTCTGTTTTCTTCTTTTGAGCTAATCGAAATCAATACATTTTTGATCATACAAGATTTCCCTCTTCCAATTTTTTAACGATATGGATTTGACTACTGAATAAGAATAATGTTAGTAATTTTACTGTGGTATATACAATACCTTGAATTTCTTTATCGAATAGGGATAGGATATAATATATATAGGAAAAGGGTGTTACCAACAACGTTTCAACTCGGAATACATATATATCCTTAACATACTGAAACGACTGCCATTATTTGTATCAAACCAATAGCGATTCATACAAGCTAAATCCTCTAATCGATAATTAGAGCAAGTCAAAAATTTCACTTTAATTAATTCATTCTTCTCTTTATGCTTATGTTTGTCAACAAATTGACTACAGTTGTTCGCGGTGCAAAATCCTAGATTTTTATTCGTATTTTTGGAATTGAAACTAATTTTTATTCTAAACTCTCTACGATATTTATGAGGTAAAATAGTTTCGGGAGAAAGTAAATCAAAAAAATTCTTATCAATATCTGCTTGTTCTGGGTATCCTTGATTATTTTTATGTTTACTCTTATGAACCAATGAAATACATAAAGTTTGATACAGAATAAATTGGCTATCATTTTTTACAGACAGACGGGCGGGTTCGATAACTAATATCCCTTTTTTGATCAATTCTACAACATTTAAACTTTTCTGAATTAGCAGTATATCCAAGGTCATTTCTCTTCGCTGAATCGAAGATATAACAATTTTTGTTGGATTTAACAGTCTAAGCAGTAGACAATATATTTTGATATTATTGATCATTCGTTGATTCAAAGCATCGCCCCATCTCAATTGAAAAAGTAAATAACGTTTCAGCAAGAACTTTAATTCTGCTTTTGATCCTACATAATCTTCTTCAATATTTTTTTGATGATTTGTTAAGGAGCGGGATTCAAGATTCACCCGTTTTTGTACATTTGATCTAAGATCTCTTTGGTTTGTTAGATTTTTTTTTTTAGACGGTATAAGCCATTCAACTTTTTTGTTCTCAATGATGTTTTTATTTTCCCGATAAACATTTTTATTTAGATTCCTTCGTAAAAGAAGCCCTTTACTTGGTATAACCCAAGGTTTCATTTTATACAGATTAGAAAGTATTAAAAATTCTGGGAAGAGCCAAAAGTTTAGGGTTACTATGGGACACTTTCGTATTTCCTCATTCATTCCCGTCCAATCAAAAAAGGTTTTTTGGGGGTTTGGTACCTTGATTTTAAGTTTTTTCGGAAGTGCGAGATAAAAAAGAGTTTTTTTAACAATTTTATCAGTTATTTGATAATTGTTAGTCTTAATCTTAGTATTTTGATTACTCTTAGTATCGATCTTGATCCAGTATTCAATAGCGATCTTTTGTCTAAGATCAAAATGGAGAGTTTTCCAATCAAAATGTTTTCTATCGGGTTTTTTTTTCATAGATTTTCTATCGCTCTTTCCTATATAATTAGGAATAGGACTCCTTCCCCGTATATCAAAAAAGTTGTATTTATACGTGTTTGAGTTGGAATAACTATCTTGTTTTCTATTTACTTGTGTTTCAAAAGCTGATCCATAAATAGATAAGTCCCTTTTATTTTTATTTTCAGAATTACTAGATTGATATGAGAAAAGATCATATCGAGAGTTTTTTTTTAAATTATCTTTTTTATTCTGTACGAAATAGGCTTCAACAGGATTTTCTTTTTTGAACAAGATTAATACATCTTTTTCATACGAACCTCTTTTGCAATTTTGAGCCATAGGGTGTTGAGAAATTTTATTTCTCAACCCTTTGGGTAGTAATCTAGACCATCGAATCTTAGAGAAATTATATTGATGATATCGTTTTAATTTCTTTACCCAGGTTTTCCAGTGATTTGTTCCATAATTGAAGCATTTATTATGATTTAATTCCAAGTGAATTATCCCTTCAAAGGAATCCTTTATTTTGATTTCGTTCTTAACAAAAAAAGGAATTCCGTAATCGTGATATTTAAAAACATATCTTAATTTATCCAAATGAATACCTTGAGTTTGTGATAAGTTGTAAAATACATATGCTTGCGACAAGTAGGATAAGTAGCAACATTTTTGTGAATTTATTTGATTCCTAATAGTATTAATTGACTTTTGTATAGTTGAAATAATTGAAATAAAGTTAATTTTATTTTCGTTTTTTTTATTAATTCTTTCTTCATCTGCTTCATTAATATTTATGAATTTTTTGATAAATTTGTTTATTGGGTCGAGAGAAAGTTGTCTAATGAGTTTGGAACGATTAATGATAGACAAAACAGGATTTATGTATATTTTTTCCAAAAAAGAATTTATAAAGAAATATATTTTCGGGATTAATCGAACATTTCTCCGTTTTATTATTTCCAAAAAAAAATTTGAAAATTCCAACCCTTTATCTTTATAAATTCTTTTGTTAGCACTAATATATATTCTTGTGTTTTTTTTTTTATCTTTTGTCATTCTTTCTATTTGATTCCGGATTGTGATTGCCCTAGCAGTTATATCCTTATTTTTTTTTTCTGTCAGTGTCCGGTTTGAAGATTGAATTTGATTAATCAATGATTCAGGAATTATCTCATTGATGTTTGTAGAATCTTTGTTGTTTTTTGTTTGATTCGATTTATAGACCTTTCTTACGTTAAAGAATAAGATTGGGTTTAATTTTGAAAATACTCTTATTTTTTTTTTTATTTTTATAAAAAATGAATTTCGTATAACCCAATTTTTTATTTGTTTTGAAACTAATTTCGTCTTTCCCCTTAAAGTTTTTCGAACTAAGAAATAGGTATTTTTCGATTTTCCAATCTTTCTTTCCAATTCCTTAAAAATAGGTTTAAAAAAGGAAGATCGTTGTCGAGGAGAACCAAAAGGAAGGTCCGTTTCTAGCCCCCAAACTGTTAAAAAACAAAAATCATTTCTTTCTTTTTTGTTTTGCATTAGATTTCTACGAGAGGGCCGGAGTTTAGATCTATGCCAAGGTTTCAGATAGAAAGGAAATAGGATTTTTATCTGCATACCCTCTCTTAACCAATTTTTCGGAAATTCAGTTTCCGATAATTGAATACCATTATATGTACATTTAATATGCAGTTCTCTATTCCATTCCTGTAGATCCTCAAACCATTCAGGAATTTGCAATAAAACCATACGTCCAATATTTTTTGCTATTATCAATGAAGGCAATAGAATATATTTTCTCAAATTCGATTGAGTTATTAGCATCAAACTTCTTGTTTTTCTTGCAATTGGCATACTATTCCATGCTTCAGCTATATCTGCCCGCATTTGCTCTTGTCGTTTGTTCTCTTCTTTTTTATCTTTTTTATCCGTTTCTTTTTTATGTTCTTTTTTTGTTTCTTCATCCGTATTTTCCAAAATTTTGAAGTCGATTCGATTGTGTATCCAACTTGGAAAAATGACTTTAATAAGTCCGGATCTATCAAATGAAAACCAAGGGGATTTTTTGATTATGTCCAAAAAAAGAGGAGAATGTACATTTGCTTGAAATGGTTCCCACATACAAATTTTACGTCTTTGAGCGCGGATAGAACCCTTAATTATTCCCCGGCGAAAATCGGATTGTTGGTAATACCGTACCAAAACTACTTGCTTTCTTAGA